AAACAATAAATAAAAAATATAAAAATAAACAAGAAAAAAGATAATATATAAATTTTCAAATTATTGTAATAATAAAACTGAGATAGTTTTCTCAAAATTACTACGTAAAAAAAAGATAATTTTGAGAAAACCCCCTCCCCTCAACCAAACTCAAAATTACTTTTAAAAGTAAAACAAGATTTAAAAAATCTATTTGACAAAAAGTGAGTTCTAAAAGAAGGTATAAATCATATGCTACTCAAAAAATATCTAAAATTATATCTTTTCAAAATATAAGATTCAACTCTATAATAAGATACAGATAATTCATAACCAATCAAAACACCAAAGAAAATTATCAGAAAAGAAACAATTTTTATCGAAAAAGACATAATTATGAAGACTGGTGTCGAAAAAATTAATCAACTTAAAATTCTCCCCCCAACAATAGAAATAAAAACAAGAAAAATTATAGAAAAATTTATATAAAAATCCTCATTATAGGAATTACAAACATAAGAATTTGGATTTACAATTAAAGAATAATAAACTAAACGCACTCTATATGATACAGTTAGACCAACAGATAAATACATAATTAAATAAATATAAAAATTTATACTATCATAGCTAGTTATTTCAATAATTATATCCTTAGAATAAAATCCTGATAAATAAGGAAATCCACATAAAGACAAATTAGAAATTAAAAAACAAATTATAGTTAAAGGAATTTGAGAACATAAACCCCCCATGTGACGAATATCCTGACTATCATTCATTACATGAATAATTAAACCTGCGCATAAAAAAAGTAAAGCCTTAAAAAAAGCATGAGTTAAAAGATGTAAAAAAGACAAATATTGAAAACCTAAAAATAGAATCACCATTATTAAACCCAATTGTCTTAAAGTAGAAAGAGCAATTACCTTTTTCAAATCAAATTCAAAATTAGCACCCAAACCAGATATAAACATTGTCATTAAAGACAAAATTATAAAAAAATTATAATTATATAAATATAATAAATCTCTAAACCGAATTAATAAATAAACCCCAGCTGTAACTAAAGTTGATGAATGAACCAAAGCTGAAACAGGAGTTGGAGCTGCCATAGCAGCAGGCAACCAAGAAGAAAAAGGAATTTGAGCTCTTTTAGTGAAACCAGCTAAAACTAATAATAAATATAAATAAATTATTCAATTTTCCGCCCTATCTAAATAATATAAAAAATGTCAACTACCATAATTTATTATTCAAGAAATAGATAACAAAATTGCAACGTCACCAACACGATTGGTCAAAATTGTCAACATACCCGCATTAAAAGATTTAAAATTTTGAAAATAAATTACTAAACAATAAGAAACCAAACCTAAACCATCCCAACCAATTAGAATTCTAATTATATTAGGTCTTATAATTATTATAAATATCGAAAAAATAAATATTAAAACCAAATATAAAAAACGAATTTTATTAATGTCATCAATTATATAACTATGACTGTATAATAAAACTATCGAAGAAATAAAAAAAACACAACTACAAAAAAGTATAGATATTCAATCAAAAATTAAAGTTAAAGAAAGAATTATACTATTAATAGTAATTAATTCTCAATCAAATAAATAAATTTTATCAAAATAAATTAAATATAAACCCAAGAAACCAAAAATTAAACCAAAAAAAAATAAAAAAAATGATCTTAACTTATAAAAAGATATATAATTCAAAGTTTGAAATATAAATATACCTATAACACCACAAATTATTATTCTAATTAAACTATTCAAACTATAATCAAACCAAAAAAATATCAATTTTCAAAATTAAAAAATTTAAAGGGAATAAATGTAAAATTAATAATATAAACTCACGGACATTAACCGAAAAAAATCTTTTTATACCTCTATATAATGTTCCGTGTTGAGTTCTAGAATATAAATAAATTCTATAACAACATCTAAAAAAAGAACCAAAAAATAAAAAAATAAATCTATAAGCAGATCAAGATATAATTCTATTAATAATTAAAATTTCCCCCAATAAATTTAATCTGGGAGGTCTAGCCATGTTATTAGAACATAATAAAAATCAAAAAAGACTTAATCTTGGCATCAAGCTAATTAAACCTTTATTAAAATAAAATCTACGTCTATTTGAACGCTCATAAATAATATTAGCCAAACAAAAAAGACCAGAAGAACATAAACCATGACCAACTATTAAAATTAAAGAACCTAACATACCAAAATAATTTAAAGAAAAAATTCCACAAATTACCAAAGACATGTGACCAACTGAAGAATAAGCAATTATTGATTTTATATCAACCTGAAATATACAAATTAAACCAACCGAGAATATACCAAAGAGTCTTAAACAAATAAAAAATATATTATTTATAATATAATTTCCATTTAAAAAATTAAATACCCGTATTAAACCATAACCCCCTAATTTTAATAAGACACCCGCCAAAATTATAGAACCAGAAATAGGGGCCTCAACATGAGCCCTGGGCAATCAATAATGAAAAAAAATTATAGGTATTTTAATTAAAAATGCAAAAATTAAACCTAAATAAATATATAAATTATAATTAATAGAAATTAAATTAAAAAACAAAGAACCATTCACATTATAAATATAAAAAATTCTCAACAACAAAGGGAAAGAACCAAAAAGAGTATAAAATAAAAGGTAAAAACCAGAAGAAAGTCGTTCAGGTTGATACCCTCAACCAAAAATTAATAAAAGTGTAGGAATTAAACTAGATTCAAAAAAAATATAAAACAGAAATAAATTACCAACTGAAAAAGATAAAACCAAAAAAATTAAAAGAATTAAAATAACAAAAGTAAAAAATAGTTTATTTAAAACCATATTGTATCTAGAAATATATATTAAAACAATAATCCACAAAGTTAACAAAATTAATGTAAAAGACAAAAGATCAACTATAAAAAAATATCTACAACTAGAAAAAAAAGACAAAAAATTTATAATATTTATAAAAATAAAAAAAAACAAAAAAATTGAAGAAATTAAAATAATTATATCTTCCAAAAAACATAAAGGGATAAAAAAAAAAATAACAAACAATATTTTTATCATATCAAACTACTTAAATTTATTAAATAATCATTACCATGACAACGGATTATCGAAACCAAAATTGATAAACCTAAAACTCCTTCACAAACAGAGAAAGTTAAAAAAATTAATAAAAAATTATATTCTGAACTATAGGTAAAAAAAAAGTAAAATATAATAAAAAAAACAACAATCACTAAATATTCTAATCTCAATAAAGTTAACAAGATATGTTTACGTAAAGAACAAAAAATAAACAAACCGCAAATAAATATATATCAAAACAAAAAATTAATAGATTCTATTAAAAAAATTAGTTTTAATAGTTTATAAAAAAATAATGATCTTGTAAATCATAGATAGTGAAAACTTTAAAACTTTCAGTAAAGAAAAAAATTCCATCTTTAATCTCCAAAATTAATATTTTATTTAAAATATTTACTGAAAATCAAGATAATATTATTAACTCTAATTATATTAACAACTTTAATCATCATAGTAAATCATCCTTTAAGAATAGGATTTTTATTAATTTTACAAACAATTACTACAGCCATAATTATAAATATAATTATAAAAAACTCATGATATTCATATATTTTAACATTAATTATAGCAGGAGGTATATTAATTCTATTTATATATATAGCCAGAATCGCTTCAAACGAAATCATAAAATTCTCATTAAAAATAATTATACCAGCCATTTTAATTATAATATTGTTTTTTATAGAAACAGAAAATTTTATAAACTTTGAAAGTAATAAAATAAATTTAGAAATAAATCAAACATTATCATTAATAAAATTATTTAGAACAAAAAGATTAATTATTACTATTTTACTAGCATTATACCTATTAATAACTATAATTTATGTAATCTCAATTATTAATATTTTTAAAGGTCCAATACGAATAAAAAATTATGAAAATACCAATTCGCAAAAACCATCCTTTAATTAAAATTATAAATTCATCTTTAATTGATTTACCAACTCCATCATCGATTTCACTTTGATGAAATTTTGGATCACTTTTAGGAATATGTTTAATAATTCAAATAATTACCGGAGTATTTTTAGCTATACATTATACCGCAGATATTAACATTGCTTTCAACAGTGTAATTCATATTTGCCGGGATGTTAATTCAGGATGACTTCTGCGAAGAATACACGCTAACGGTGCTTCAATATTTTTTATCTGCCTTTATATACATGTAGGTCGTGGAATATACTATGGATCTTATAAGTTATTTATAACATGAACAATTGGAGTTGTAATACTATTTATTATCATAGGAACGGCTTTTTTAGGTTACGTTTTACCATGAGGACAAATGTCATTTTGAGGTGCAACAGTAATTACAAATTTAATATCAGCAATCCCTTATTTAGGAAATGAAATTGTAAAATGATTATGAGGAGGATTTTCTATTGATAATGCAACATTAACACGATTTTTTACATTACACTTCCTTTTACCATTTATTTTAGCTGCAATAACTATAATTCATCTATTATTTTTACATCAAACAGGCTCAAACAATCCAACAGGTATAAACAGAAGATTTGATAAAATACCATTTCATCCATATTTTTCAACAAAAGATATTATAGGAATTATTATAACTTTATATTTATTTTTATTAATTAATTTGTTGGAACCACAAATACTGGGAGACCCAGAAAACTTTTTACCGGCTAACCCACTGGTCACACCAGTCCACATTCAACCAGAATGATATTTTTTATTTGCTTATGCTATTTTACGATCGATCCCAAACAAATTAGGAGGTGTAATTGCAATAATTATATCCATTTTAATATTAATAATTATACCAATAACAAACAAAAATAGGTTCCAAAGAAATAAATTTTACCCAATTAACCAAATTATATTTTGAACATTTTTAACACTAGTAATTTTATTAACATGAATTGGAGCACGACCGGCAGAAGAACCATATATTACAACTGGTCAAATAATTACAATAATATATTTTTTATATTTTATAATTAACCCAATAATTACAAAAATATGAGATAAATTAACAGAATAGTTAATTAAGCTTTAGAAAGCATGTATTTTGAAAATACAAGATAGAAGTTAAATTCTTCTATTAACTTAACCTAAAATCATGATTATAAAAACTCAAATATATAAACAATAAAACCAATAAAGAAAATAAAATAATTTAAAGAAATAGGTAAAAAAACTTTTCAAGTTAAATATATTAATTTATCATAACGAAAACGAGGTAATGTTCCACGCACTCAAATAACTAAAAACACAATAAGAACAATCCTAATAAAAAAAGAGAAAAACCCCAAATTACAACCTAAAAAAAAGATTACAGTTAATAATCTTATAAAAATGATATTTATATATTCAGAAAGAAAAATAAAAGCAAATCTTCCTCTTCTATACTCAACATTAAAACCTGACACTAATTCTGACTCACCCTCAGCAAAATCGAAAGGTGAACGATTAACCTCCGCCAAAAATGAACCTACCCAACAAAAAAATAATGGAAAAGAAAAAAAAATAAACCAAACATAATCTTGAAAATAATAAAAACTTAAAAGATCAAAATTAAAAACAAATAAAAAAAGACACAAAAGAATCATTCTTATTCTTACTTCATAAGAAATAGTTTGTGCCATAGAACGCAATGAACCTAATAAAGAATAATTAGAATTTGAGGATCAACCACACATTAAAACACCATAAACACCCAATCTGGTACAAGTTAAAAAAAATAAAAATCCCAAATCAAAGAAATAAACATTAATTAAATAAGGAAATAATATTCAAAGACTTAATGATAATATCAACATAAAAATTGGAGAAAAATAATAAATTATATAATTAGAAATATACAAATAAGTTTGTTCTTTAAAAAATAATTTTAAACCATCACTAAAAGGCTGTAAAAGACCTATAAAACCAACAATATTAGGACCTTTACGTAACTGAATATAACCGAGCACTTTTCGTTCCAATAAAGTTACAAAAGCAACCGACAATAAAACCATAATTAAAAGAAAAATAAAAATTAAAAAATAAATTATTATCTGTAAAATTTATTACATACATAAATTCTAAATTTATAGCACTAATCTGCCAAGATAATTAATTTTATTCTAAAAAACAATTTTAATTGTTGAAAATGGTCCTTTCGTACTAAATTTCAAAAAATATAAGGATAGAAACCGACCTGGCTCACACCGGTCTGAACTCAAATCATGTAAGAATTTAATGGTCGAACAGACCAAGAATTTTGAAAAACTGCACCCAAAACTTATCTTAATTCAACATCGAGGTCGCAAACTTTCTTATTGATAAGAACTCTCCAAGAAAATAACGCTGTTATCCCTAAGGTAAATTAATCTTTTAATCAATAAAACTGGATCAAAACATAAATTAATGAAATAAATAAATAAAAGTTTTTTAAATTTTACTGTCACCCCAACAAAATTTTCCATTCTAAAAAAATCCAACAAAAACTAAAAAGAAAAATTTATAAAAAAAATAAATTTCTATAGGGTCTTCTCGTCCTATAAAAAAATTTCGACTTTTTAATCGAAAAATTAAATTCAAAAAAATTAAATAAAGAAAGATAATTTTTCATCGAACCATTCATTCTAGCCTCCAATTAAAAGACAAGTGATTATGCTACCTTCGTACAGTTAAAATACCGCAGCCTTTTAATTCTTATAAATCAATGGGCAGGCCTGATCTTAAATTAAAATCAAAAAACCATGTTTTTGTTAAACAGGTGAAAATTAATTTTGCCGAATTCCTATACTTAAATTAACAAAATTACTAATTTTATCATTATAAAAAAACTTAAAATATTAAAGTCATCAATTTAATAAAAAATTAAAATAAAAAAAATTTTATAAATAAAAGTATAATTGTAACAAAATAAAAATGAAAATTATCAATCCTATAAAAAATTTAAAATAAAATAAATTTTAAAAAATCAATTTAGCTTATCCTTAACTGATTTACTTATATAAAAATATAATAATTTAATTAAAAAATTCTTATATAAAATGAATTAAATTCAATTATTAAAAAACTAGATATAATTTTGAATGTAAAGTATATCACCTCTAAAATAAGATTATATATATATATAAAACAATAAAAAACATCTTAATTTTAAACTCAAAATTTCGAGAAAAATAAATATTTATTTTAAATTAATAAACCCTGATGCAAAAGGTACATCAAAACAAGACTACTTCTATTAAAAAAATAATTAACCTTCACAGTTAAATAAACTATAATAAAAAAATATTTGTTCAAAATACTAAAAAAAAAAATATTTTTATTAAAAAGAAAAAAAATATTAAAATAAAATAAAAATTAATCAAATTGTATTGAATTGCACAAAAAAATCATTAATGTAAACAATGAATCCCCTAGGGTCAATTTGAAGTTCCAGGCCCACCTTCCGGTAGGCCTACTTTGTTACGACTTATCCCAACTTAAAATGGGAGTGACGGGCGATGTGTGCATAATTTAGAACTAAAATCAAAATTATAATTTTATAAAAATTACAACTAAATCCAATTTCATAATAAATAAAAAATATTAATCCAAAAATATATTTATTGTAACCCATCTCTTCTTTAATATAGCTACATCTTGACCTAACATTAAATCCATAAAAATTTAAGAAAATTATTCTTTTAAAACATTCAATGACAGCGATATATAAACAAAATTAAAGTAAAATCAATCGTGGATTATCAATTACAGGACAGGTTCCTCTAGAAAGATTAAATTACCGCCAAATTCTTTTAATTTAAAGAACATAACTATTAATATTAAAAAAATTTACAATTATAATAATAGGGTATCTAATCCTAGTTTATTAATAATTTTCATATATAAATAAAAACCGATACATAAATAAAAAATAAAAATTCCACCTAAAAATTTTAATTAAACATACAAAAAAAATTAAAAATATTTAATCAATAAAATTTAATTTAACTAACTGTATAACCGCGACGGCTGGCACAAAATTTGTCAGTTATAATTGAAAATCTAGTTTTATCATTAAATAAAAACTAAAATTAAAAACTGAAATTTTAATCATTTAGAAAATAAAGGAAAACCTTACATAAAAGATAATTCAAAATATAAATTAAAAAGCAAGAATCAAACTTTTCTATAAAAAATAAAATAACGGTACTTTAATAAATTATCCCCCTCTCCCTCTCTCCTTTTTGATCGCCATCATCCCGACTAAACCCCAAACCGGTGTTCCACCATTAAATATTTATATGAATATATCTCTTATATACTATAACTACTGTCCTCCCTAATATAACTAACACCCATTATATTAACATAAATCCTTATCTATAACACACAACACTTTAGTCTATTCATCTATAATTATACTTCTACTTCGCAAACAGGTCTTATCTACTCTTAAATATTTATATATACATAGGTCTTCGTTTAATTCCTTTCAATTCTTCTTTTTCCATCACTTATATTATACGCCAGTATCTCCAACTTATACCCAAATCCCATTATACAACATAGTCTTGTTCCCCCTTCGTTTAGGACTATCTTTAGATCCCCAAAATAACCGTATTCCTTATATACTAGGTTCCCAGAAATATTTATATGTATCTCTCCTTCTATAGGTTTTTACTTATCTTACTCTCTTCAAAACTCTTAGATAGTTTTTACTTTATATAAAATTTATTATCATGGAACACTTTTCCTTATAAAAAAGAAATTACAATATAAAATAAAAATTCAACTATATATAATATACAAAAATGGTTCCAACAATTATCTTTTTATAAAAATAAGATGCCTGATTAAAGGGCTATTTTGATAGAATAGATCAAGTAATATAATTACTCTTATTATATTTTTTAGAATTAAACTAATCCTTTGAAATCAAAATTCAAAGTGCATCATACACCAAAATATAGAAAGATAAGCTAAATTAAGCTTTTAGGTTCATACCCTGAAAATAGAATTAAATTCTTCTTTCTAATTTTTAAAAACTCAACTAAAATAATAATTTTCACTACTTTAATTTTATCAACAATATTAATTATTAGTTCAGAAAATTGAATAAGTTTATGGATAGGATTAGAAATTAACATACTTTCTTTCATTCCATTAATTGAAGAAAAAAAAAATAATTACTCCGCACAATCAAAAATAATATATTTTCTTATTCAAAGAATAAGATCAATATTATTTCTATTTATAATTATTATAAATCCGACAATTATCTTTAAAGAAATAATTATTGAAAATACACCAATAATTATTATAAGATTAGCTATAATAATAAAATTAGGAATAGCCCCGATACATATATGATTTGTAAATATAATAAAAAAAATAAATTGAATGAATTGCCTAATTTTAATAACATGACAAAAAATTGGACCATTATATATTATAACAAATATAAATTTAAATAGAAATATTATTAAAATTATAGCAATTTTAAGAACTGTAATTGGAGCAATCGGAGGAATTCAACAAACTTCAATTAAAAGAATTATAGCATTTTCATCAATTAACCATATAGGATGGTTAATTATATGTATAAAATATAATTACGAAATATGAATAAAATATTTAATTATTTATAGAATTATTATTTTTATAATAACAATAATTTTTGAAAAAATAACAATTAATTTTTTAAATCAAATAAATAGAAATATTAAAACCAATATTGAAAAAATAAATATAATAATATTATTTATAAGATTAGGGGGACTACCGCCCTTTATTGGATTTTTACCCAAATGAATAGTTTTACAATCAATTATAAAAAATAACATAATTTTACCTACCATAATCATAATTATATCAAGCATAGTTACATTATTTTTTTATATACGAATAATATCTCCCATTATTTTAATAAATAATATTATAAACAAATGAAACAAAACCAATTACAAAAACAATAAAATTAACATAATAATAATAATAATTAATATAACACTACCTTTAACAATAATTATAAAAATTATATAAAACCTTAAGTTAATAAAACTATTAACCTTCAAAGTTAAAAATATAAATTAAATTTTTTAGGTTTTAGTAAAACACAACTTTAGAATTGCAGTCTAATATCATTTATTGACTATAAAACCTTGATAAAGGAAAAATATTCATATATAAATTTACAATTTACAACCTATTATCGGACACTTTATCAATTTATTAATTTTTTTAAAAAACAGTACATTTTAAAAATGAATAAATGAATATACTCCACTAATCATAAAGACATTGGAACTTTATATTTTATATTAGGTATATGATCAGGTATAATTGGAATATCAATAAGATGAATTATTCGAATTGAATTAGGACAACCTGGATCATTCATTGGAAATGATCAAATTTACAACGTAATTGTTACTGCTCACGCATTTATTATAATTTTTTTTATAGTTATACCAATTATAATTGGAGGATTTGGAAATTGATTGGTTCCGTTAATAATTGGAGCTCCGGATATAGCATTCCCCCGAATAAATAATATAAGATTTTGATTACTACCACCCTCTTTAACTTTATTAATCGTAGGAAGAATTGTTGATACCGGGGCAGGAACCGGTTGAACAGTTTATCCGCCACTATCAAGTAACATTGCCCATAACGGACCATCAGTAGATTTTACAATTTTTTCGCTCCATTTAGCCGGAGTTTCATCAATTTTAGGAGCAATCAATTTTATTTCAACTATCATTAATATACGAACAAAAGGAATAACAAGAGAAAAAATTCCCTTATTTGTATGATCAGTAGGTATTACTGCTCTACTATTATTATTATCATTACCAGTTCTAGCCGGAGCAATTACTATACTATTAACAGATCGTAATTTAAATACCTCATTTTTTGACCCAGCAGGTGGGGGAGATCCTGTACTATATCAACATTTATTTTGATTTTTTGGACACCCTGAAGTTTATATTTTAATTTTACCTGGATTCGGTATTATTTCACATATCATTAGACAAGAAAGAGGAAAAAGAAATGCATTTGGATCAACAGGAATAATTTATGCCATACTGGCAATTGGGTTATTAGGATTTATTGTTTGAGCACATCATATATTTACAGTTGGAATAGATGTAGACACACGAGCATATTTTACTTCAGCTACAATAATTATTGCAATCCCAACAGGAATTAAAATTTTTAGATGAATAGCAACAATACACGGATCAAAAATTAAATTTACACCAACCATATTATGAACAATAGGATTTATTTTTTTATTTACAATAGGAGGTTTAACCGGAATTATTTTAGCGAATTCATCAATTGACATTGTTTTACATGATACATATTATGTTGTTGCCCACTTCCATTACGTTTTATCTATAGGAGCAGTATTTGCTATTATGGCCGGATTTATTCAATGATACCCCTTATTTACAGGTATAACAATAAACCCAAAATGATTAAAAACACAATTTATTATTATATTTATCGGTGTAAACACTACATTTTTCCCACAACACTTTTTAGGATTAAGAGGTATACCTCGACGATATTCAGATTATCCAGATATATTTATATCATGAAATATTATTTCCTCAATTGGATCAACAATTTCAATTATAGGAACAATAATATTTATCTTTATTTTATGAGAAAGAATAATTGCAAAACGAAAAATTATTTTTATTCCAAATATAAATTCAAGAATCGAATGATTACAAAATTATCCACCCGCCGAACATTCGTATAATGAAATACCTATTACTTCAGAATTCTAATATGGCAGAAAATATGCAATGAACTTAAGATTCATCTATAAAGAAAAATCTTTTATTAGAAATACCTATATGATCTCAAATTAACCTTCAAGATGCTAACTCACCTATTATGGAACAATTAATTTTTTTCCACGACAAAACAATAATTATTTTAATTTCGATTACAACACTTATTTTAATTATATTAAATAAAATAATTTTAAATAAAAAAATTAACCGATTCCTTATAGAAAATCAAAAAATTGAAATTATCTGAACAGTTATCCCAGCAATCATTTTAATTTTAATTGCCTTACCATCTCTACGTATTTTATATATAATAGATGAAATTAAAAGACCGACAATTACCATTAAAGCAATCGGCCACCAATGATACTGAAGTTATGAATATTCAGATTTCAAAAATATTGAATTTGAATCTTATATAAAACCCACAAATGAAATTATAAAAAATGAATTCCGACTTTTAGAAACAGATAACCACATCGTACTTCCAATAAATAACCAAATCCGAATTTTAGTTACAGCCAGAGATGTCTTACACTCATGAACAATCCCATCTTTAGGAATTAAAATTGACGCTATTCCGGGACGACTAAACCAAGGATTGATTTTTATAAATCGACCAGGAATTATATATGGACAATGCTCAGAAATTTGTGGGACAAATCATAGATTCATACCTATTACCTTAGAAAGTGTAACAACAAAACAATTCGTTAATTGATTAAAAAATTATTCATTAAGTGGCTGAAAGTTAAGCAATGGTCTCTTAAACCAATTTATAGTAAATAACAAATACTCTTAATGGAAAAATTAGTTTATAAAAAACATAAGTTTGTCAAACTTAAAAAATTAAAATTAATATTTTTCTATACCTCAAATATCACCTATATGATGAACAAGATTAATAATTATATTTACATTAAGATTTATAATAGTAAACTCAATAATATATTTTATAAAAAAATATAATGTAAAAAGAAAAATAGAAAAAAAGAATCAAATTCAAAAAAATTGAAAATGATAACTAACTTATTTTCAACATTTGACCCAGCCACATCTAATATTTATTCATTAAATTGAATAAGAACTATAATTATTCTATTAATATTCCCATATACATTTTGAATTATAAACTCACGATACCAAATAATAATTATAATATTAACAAATAAATTACATAATGAATTTAAGAGTTTATTAAAAAGAAGAAAAGGACTAACTTTAATCACAAATGCAATATTTATATTTATTTTAATTAATAATCTAATAGGATTATTACCATATATCTTCACAAGATCAAGACACTTAATTTATTCAATAACAATATCACTTCCCCTATGATTAACAATTATAATATTTGGATGAACAGAAAAAACCCAAGATATATTTACACACTTAATCCCAGCAGGAACACCTGCTATCCTTATACCATTTATAGTGTGTATTGAAACAATTAGAAATTTAATTCGACCAGGATCACTAGCAGTACGATTAACAGCTAACATAATTGCCGGACATTTACTCATAAGACTATTAGGTAATAATACCAGAAATGCAACAACATTATTAATTTTATTAATTATAATTATCCAAATTATATTAATAATATTTGAAACAGCAGTAGCAATTATCCAAGCTTATGTATTTTCAGTATTAACTACTTTATACTCAAGTGAAGTAAATTATGAAAAAACAAAATCACCCATTTCACCTGGTTGACCCAAGACCTTGACCTCTAACTGGCTCAATTAGAGCAATAACACTTACATCAGGAATAATTATATGATTTCATATAAAAAATCATTATCTTATAATATTAGGCATACTAATTATGATTTTAACAATAATTCAATGATGACGAGATATTATCCGAGAAGGTACTTATCAAGGGAAACATACCATTATAGTTACAAAAGGATTAAAATGAGGTATGATTTTATTTATTATCTCAGAGATTTTCTTCTTCATTTCATTTTTTTGAGGATTCTTCCACAGAAGATTAGCACCAAATGTAGAAATTGGTATAACATGACCACCAAAAGGAATTAAAACTTTTAATCCAATAGAAATTCCCCTACTTAACACAACAATTTTATTAAGTTCAGGAATCACAATTACATGAGCACACCACAGTATTATAAACAAAAACCACAATCAAACAGTCCAAGGTTTATTTATAACAGTTATACTTGGAATTTATTTTACTATACTACAAGCATACGAATATATAGAATCACCATTTACAATTAGTGATTCTGTCTACGGATCATGCTTCTTTATAGCAACAGGATTTCATGGACTTCATGTCATTATCGGAACAACTTTTTTGGCAGTTTGCCTAATTCGAACAATAAAATTTCATTTTTCAAGAAAACACCATTTTGGGTTTGAAGCAGCAGCATGATATTGACATTTCGTAGATGTAGTATGATTATTTTTATATATTTCAATTTACTGATGAGGTAGTTATTTTTTTAGTATATAAGTATATTTGACTTCCAATCAAAAGGACTCAAACGAGAAAAAATAATTATTAAAACAACCATTTCAATTACAATAACAATATTATTAAGACTATTATTAATAAAACTATGCATAATTATTTCAAAAAAAAGAAACAATCACGAAAAAATAACACCCTTCGAATGCGGGTTCGACCCAAAAAGATCGTCACGAACACCATTCTCAATACAATTTTTTATAATTGCAATCATTTTCTTAATCTTCGACGTAGAAATTATTATCATTATACCAACAATCAAGATAATACAAATAACAAATTTAAAAACATGAATATTTACATCATCTATATTCATTATAATTTTAATTTTAGGATTATATCATGAATGAAAAAATGGAATTTTAGAATGAATTAATTGGGGTTATAGTTAAAAAATAACTTTTAATTTGCAATTAAAAATTATCGTTATAGATTATCCTCAAAGTAAAGAAGTAATATTTTACATTTAGTTTCGACCTAAAAATAGAGTTTTCTCCATACTTTTAACTAAAACCAAATTAGAGGTATTTCATTGTTAATGAAAATATTGATTTTAAAATCTAGTTAAAAGAGAATGTTGTATCTAAAAGTAGCTGCTAACTATTTTTTAAAGCGGTTAAATTCCGTTTTTCTCTTATTTATATAGTTTAAAAAACACTTTATTTTCAATAAAGAGAAGAAAGCTATTTCTATAAATGTTTAAAGAATAAATATTCATAATAATATCTTCAATATCATGCTTTAAATTAAGCTATTT